TGTTCTGGAAGAACAGGAGGAAGAAAATGAGGAAAAATTGACGGAAGATCATGAAATTCGTTCAAGAAAAGCCAAACGTGTGGTAATTTATACTGATAATGAGAATAATACCAATTCTATTACTAATACGAATAATACTAGTAATAGTGATCAAGGAGAAGAGGTGGCTTTGATACGCTACTCGCAACAATCGGATTTTCGTAGGGATATAATAAAAGGATCCATGCGTACTCAAAGACGTAAAACAGTTACTTGGGAAATGTTTCAAGCAAATGTGCATTCCCCACTTTTTTTGGATCGAATAGACAAAACATTTTTTTTTTCTTCTTTTGATATCTCTGAAATGATGAATCTCATTTTTAGGAATTCGGTCGAGAGAGAACCGGAATTTAAAATTTCCAATTTTGAGGAGGAAGAGACAAAAGAAAAGAAAAAAAAAAACGAGGAGAAAAAAGAGGAAAATGAACGTATAGCAATATCAGAAACTTGGGATAACATTATATTTGCTCAAGCAATAAGAGGTTCGATGTTAGTAACCCAATCCTTTCTTAGAAAATACATTGTATTGCCTTCATTGATAATAGCTAAAAATATTGGCCGTATGTTATTATTCCAATTCCCCGAGTGGTATGAGGATTTGAAGGAATGGAATAGAGAAATGCATGTTAAATGCACCTATAATGGTGTTCAATTATCGGAAACAGAATTTCCAAAAGATTGGTTAACAGACGGTATTCAGATAAAGATTCTATTTCCTTTCTTTCTTAAACCTTGGCGAAGATCTAAAATACGATCTCATCATAGAGATCCAATGAAAAAAAAAGGAAAAAAAGCAAATTTTTGTTTTTTAACAATTTGGGGAATGGAAGCAGAAGTTCCTTTTGGTTCTCCCCGAAAACGACCTTCTTTTTTTGAACCCATTTATAAAGAACTCCAAAAAAAAATTAGAAAAATAATTAGAAAAGTAAAAAAGAATTTTTTTTTCGTTCTAAAAGTTTTTAAAGAAAAAAAAAGATGGGTTATCAAAATAGTTCTAGTTATAAAACAAAAAATGAAGGAACTTGAAAAAATAAACCCCATTTTCTTATTTGAATTGAGGAAGGTAAAAATATATAAACCGAATGAAAATGTAAGAGATTCTAAAATAAATAATAAGATTATTCACGAATCAACCATTCGAATTCGATCCATGAATTGGGCAAATTACTCACTCATAGAAAAAAAAATAAAGGATCTTGCTGATAGGACAGTCATAATCAGGAATCAAATAGAACTAGAACGAATCACAAAAGACAAGAAAAAAATAGTTCTAACTTGTGATGATAAAAAATCGGAATCAAAGAAACATATTTTGCAGATATTTAAAAGAAAAAAGATCCGATTTATACGTAAATTAAATTTTTTTATGAAATCATTCATTGAAAAAATATACATAGATATCTTTCTACGTATGATTACTATTTTTAGGATCAATGCACAATTTTTCTTTGAATCAACAAAAAAAATTATCGCAAAATCGATTTACAACGATGAAACAAATCGAGAAGGAATTGATGAAACAGATCAAAATACAATGAACTTTATTTCGACTATAAAAAAATCGTTTTATAATACTAATATCAGTAATAATAATTCAAATATTTATTATTATAAAAATATTTATTATTATAATTATGATTTATCCCCCTTGTCCCAAGCATATGTATTTTACAAACTATCACAAACCCAATTACTTAACAAGTATCACTTGAAATCTGTACTTCAATATCCCAGGACCCATTCTTTTATTAAGGATAAAATCAAGGATTATTGTATGACACGAGGAATATTTGATTCCAAATCAAAGCAAAAGAAAATTTATAAGTCTGGAAAAAATGAATGGAAAAACTGGTTAAAGGGCCATTATCAATACAATTTATCTCAGACAAAATGGTCTCGATTAGTACCTCAAAAATGGCGAAATAGAATCAACCAACGTTCTACGATTCAAAATAAAAACTCAATTAAATTTGATTCACATAAAAAAGAAAAAGACCAATTAATTCATTACATGAAACAAAATTACTATGTGGTGGCAGTGGATTCATTGACGAGTCAAAAAGAAAAATTTAAAAAACACTACAGATATTATCTTTTATCACATAAATATATGAATTATGGGAATAGGAAGGACTCATACTCATATATTTTTGAATCAACATTACAAGCAAAAGGAGACCAAGAAATTCCATACAATTTCAATACACTGAAACCCGAATCATTTTATGTATTGGTAAGTATAGCTATTAGTAATTATCTAGAAAAGGAATATATTATTGCTACACATAAAAATCTGGATAGAAAATATTTTGATTGTAGAATTCTCTATATTTGTCTTAGAAAAAATATCGACATTGAGACCTGGACCAATACGCATATCAGCACCAAAATTGAGAAAAATACTAAGACTGAAAACAAAATTATTAAAAAATTGAAAAAAAAAGATATTTTTTCTCTTACAATTCATCAAGGAATTAAACCATCCCATCAAAAAAAACACTTTTTTGATTGGATGGGAATGAATCAAGAAAAGGTTTATCGTACCATATCAAATCTAGAACCCCGGTTCTTCCCAGAATTTGTGCCACTTTTTGATGCATATAAGATTAAACCATGGATCATACCAATCAAATTACTTCTTTTTAATTTTTATTTCTATGAAAATATTAGTCAAAAAAAAAGCATCAACATAAATCAAAATAAAAAAAAAAATCTTCAGATATCATCTAATCAAAAAGAATATCTTAAATTAGAAAATTCCAACCAAGAAAAAAACGAACAACAGGGACAAGAAAATCTTGAATCAGATATACGAAAAAAAAACAAAAAAAAAAATGTTGAAGACAATTACGCGGGATCAGACATTAAAAAAGGTAAAAAGAAAAAAAAATCCAAGAAAAAGAAGGAAGCAGAACTAGATTTCTTCCTGAAAAAATATTTCCTTTTTCAATTAAGATGGGATGACTCCTTGAATCAAAGAATGATCAATAATATCAAGGTATATTGTCTCCTACTTAGACTGATAAATCCAAGGAAAATTGCTATATCCTCGATTCAAAGAGGAGAAATGCATCTGGATGTAATGCTAATTCAGAAAGATCTAGCTCTTACAGAATTGATAAAAAAGGGAGTATTGATTATCGAACCGATTCGTTTATCTATAAAAAGGGATGGAAAATTTATTATATATCAAACCCTAGGTATTTCATTGATCGATAAAATTAAGCACCAAATTAACAGAAAATGCAAAAAAAAAAGATATATTGATAAGAAGAATTTTGATAAATCCGTTGCAAGACACGGCAATATGCTTGTGGATGGAGACAAAAGTAATTATGATTTCTTTGTTCCTGAAAATATTCTATCTCCTGGACGTCGTAGAGAATTTAGAATTCTAATTTGTTTTAATTCTCGTAATTGGAATTTTGTGGATAGAAATCTAGTATTTTGCAATGAAAACAACATAAGAAACTCCGGAAAATTTTTGAATGAGGACAAGCATTTTAATACTAAAAAATTCATTAAATGCAAATTGTTTCTTTGGCCCAATTACCGATTAGAAGATTTAGCTTGTATGAATCGCTATTGGTTTAATACCAATAATGGCAATCGTTTCAGTATGTCAAGGATATATATGTATCCGCGATTCATAATTTGTTAATAGTATATTTCCTATATATCTGTGATATTTTTCGGTAGATGAAAGCCGAAAGATATACATATACGCTGTATTACATTCTGGTACATGACACGGATCTAATGGCGTATCAACTCAATTGGATCTAGGACAAAATCGGCAGAATCTTTTTAGGTACAAAGAAATCATTCTCTTCCATGAATGTAGAAATGTATTTTCTCTTTCTTTTCTATCCAAATCAAATTGAAAATTTGATTTGGATAGAAAAGAAAGAGAAAATAGGAAAAAATCCAAATTTTTGTGTGTACTAGATTAAAATAACTGGCATAAATATTATTATTTTTATTTTTCCTGATCGATTCAGTAAAGTAAAATAAATCCATGGGAAAGAAAAAAAGATAGAAAAATTTTTTTATGATCAAAAATTCATTCATCTCAGTTATTTCACAAGAAGAAAAAGAAGAAAACAAGGGTTCTGTTGAATTTCAAGTATTAAGTTTTACTAGTAAGATACGTAGACTTACTTCACATTTGGAATTGCACAAAAGAGATTTTTTATCCCAAAGAGGTCTACGAATAATTCTGGGAAAACGTCAACGGCTCCTGGCTTATTTGTCAAAGAAAAATAGAGTCCGTTATAAGAAATTAATAGATCAGTTGGATATTCGGGAGCCAAAAACTCGTTAATTTAATCGTTTGAATTTTTTTTTTTTTTAGTTATTTTATTAGATTTTTCATTTTGATGAACCTCGTTTTGAGGAATTCGTGGAATAATGAATTAAGGAAGAAAAAATATGACTATACCGACTACAAGAAAAGATCTCATGATAGTCAATATGGGTCCTCAACACCCATCAATGCATGGTGTTCTTCGACTGATCATTACTCTCGATGGTGAAGATGTTATTGATTGTGAACCCATATTGGGATATTTACACAGAGGGATGGAAAAAATAGCAGAAAACCGAACAATTATACAATATCTTCCTTATGTAACACGTTGGGATTATTTAGCTACTATGTTCACAGAGGCAATAACGGTAAATGCACCAGAACAATTGGAAAATGTTCAAGTACCTCAGAGAGCCAGTTATATCAGAGTAATTATGCTGGAGCTGAGCCGTATAGCTTCTCATTTGTTATGGCTTGGACCTTTTATGGCAGATATCGGTGCACAGACTCCTTTTTTCTATATTTTCAGAGAAAGAGAATTGTTATATGATTTATTCGAAGCCGCCACAGGTATGCGAATGATGCATAATTATTTCCGCATCGGAGGAGTAGCTGCTGATCTACCTCATGGCTGGATAGATAAATGTTTGGATTTCTGCGATTATTCTTTAACAGGAGTTGTTGAATATCAAAAACTTATTACACGGAATCCCATTTTTTTGGAACGAGTTGAAAGAGTGGGAATTATTGGTGGAGAGGAAGCAATAAATTGGGGTTTATCAGGACCAATGTTACGAGCTTCTGGAATCCAATGGGATCTTCGTAAGGTTGATCATTATGAGTGTTACAATGAATTCGATTGGGAAGTCCAATGGCAAAAAGAAGGAGATTCATTAGCTCGTTATTTAGTACGAATAGGTGAAATGGGGGAATCTATAAAAATTATTCAACAGGCTCTAGAAGGAATTCCTGGAGGGCCCTATGAGAATTTAGAAGTCCGACGCTTTGATAGAGCAAAAAATTCCGAATGGAATGATTTTGAATATAGATTTATTAGTAAAAAACCTTCACCCAATTTTGAATTGTCGAAACAAGAACTTTATGTCAGAGTAGAAGCCCCAAAAGGAGAATTAGGAATTTATTTGATAGGGGATAATAGCACTTTCCCCTGGAGATGGAAAATTCGTCCACCCGGTTTCATCAATTTGCAAATTCTTCCTCAGCTAGTTAAAAGAATGAAATTGGCTGATATCATGACGATATTAGGTAGTATAGATATCATTATGGGAGAAGTTGATCGTTGAAATGATAATTGATACGACAGAAGTACAAGCTATCAATTCTTTTTCTACATTGGAATCCATAAAAGAAATCTATGGACTCATATGGATGTTTGTATCCATTTTTACCCTTATATTTGGAATCATAATAGGGGTACTAGTAATTGTGTGGTTAGAAAGAGAAATATCTGCAACGATACAACAACGTATTGGGCCTGAATATGCTGGTCCGTTGGGAATTCTTCAAGCTCTAGCAGATGGGACTAAATTACTTTTTAAGGAGGACCTACTCCCATCTAGAGGGGATATTCGTTTATTTAGTGTCGGACCGTCTATAGCGGTCATATCAATTCTACTAAGTTATTTAGTAATTCCTTTTGGGTACCACCTTGTTTTAGGTGATCTCAGTATAGGTGTTTTTTTATGGATCACCATTTCAAGTATTGCCCCTATTGGGCTTCTTATGTCAGGATATGGATCGAATAATAAATATTCTTTTTCAGGTGGTCTACGAGCTGCTGCTCAATCTATTAGTTATGAAATACCATTAACTCTATGTGTGTTATCAATATCTCTACGTGTGATTCGTTGGAACATGAACTTTTACCTCTTTCCTAGAAATAAATAGAGAAAAGAGGTTGAATGTATTGAATAGATATTTTTTTTTATTCATCGATGAGTTAAACCAGATAGTTATATGAGTGAAACAAAACAGCTTATAAATTTGCAGTAAGAAGAGAAAATCTCATTCCCTATGTACAAGAATGAAGTTAAAGTAAACATAAGCAGCGTAAACTGTTTACCCCAAGATTGAGATTCTTTGATTAGTCATCATATCTTGAAGCGGGTGCAAAAGATCAACTATATGGAGTTTCCACTACTGCCTTGTATGTATTAACATACCGGGGATCAATCAAAAATCGGTGGACAGTTAGGAACACCAAGGTACACAAAGGATTAGTAATGGGGATAATGTAAGGTATCAAAAAAAGAGATATTTCTGCATAAAACGAATCATAATAAGGGCTTTAAGTTGGTAGAAATGATCAAGAAGTACCTCCCTACGATTCCGATCTCGAGTATGCTCCTATTCACTGATTAAAGAAATGACTATCAAGAACGAATTAATCCTTTATTTTTTTTTTCTAAATTAAATACCTTCTTCTGAGACAGAAGAACAGGAACAAAAGAGACAGAAGAACAGAAACAAAAGAAATGGAATGCAATAATCGAATGAATGAATAAAAATTTTTATAAAATAAAAAAAAAAGATCTTTATTTATTCTTTCTTTCCTATATCCGTATTCATACATACGGAATTCTTATCATGATTCATGAACTAATGCCTATATATATTATATATTGATAACGAATATTTTATTGAAAGATTAAGTTATTACCGAACAAAGAAAAATTATCATTATAAGGATGAGATCAATTCGAAAGCACTTTTTTTCTTATTCTAGCGGACAGAATTCCATTGGTCTAATTTGGGACTCTCCGATGTATCTTTATTCGATCTATCCTCCAAAGAGGAGGAAAATACCGAACCAGTCCTTACATTTATTTGTGGCCATAGAGGAGCCGTATGAAGCTGAAGTTTCATGTACGGTTTTGTAATAGAGATGGGAACAGTGATGTTATTATCGACTATGATTATCTAATAGTTCAAGTACAGTTGATATAGTTGAAGCACAGTCAAAATATGGTTTTTGGGGGTGGAATCTGTGGCGTCAACCTATAGGGTTTATTGTTTTTCTAATTTCTTCTCTAGCCGAATGTGAGAGATTGCCGTTTGATTTACCGGAAGCAGAGGAGGAATTAGTAGCAGGTTATCAAACCGAATATTCAGGTATCAAATTTGGTTTATTTTATATTGCTTCTTACCTAAATCTATTACTTTCTTCATTATTTGTAACAGTTCTTTACTTAGGTGGGTGGAATTTTTCTATTCCGTACATATCTATTCCTGAACTTTTCGGAATAAATAAAATGGCCGGAGTTTTTGGAATGACAATTGGTATCTTTATTACATTAGCTAAAGCTTATTTGTTTCTGTTCATTCCTATCACAACAAGATGGACTTTGCCTAGGATAAGAATGGACCAACTATTAAATCTTGGATGGAAATTTCTTTTACCTATTTCTTTAGGTAATCTATTATTGACAACTTCTTCCCAACTTGTTTCACTATAAATAAGAAAATACGATAACGATATTCCAGATTCATAACCTCTTTCAAACAAGAGAAAGAAACATCAATTTATTCCTGGATATTTACAATATGTTCTCTATGGTGACTGGGTTCATGAATTATAGTCAACAAACAATACGAGCTGCAAGGTATATTGGTCAAAGTTTCGTAATTACCTTATCCCACACAAATCGTTTACCTATAACTATTCAATATCCTTATGAAAAATCGATCACATCAGAGCGTTTCCGTGGTCGAATCCACTTTGAATTTGATAAATGTATTGCTTGTGAAGTATGTGTTCGTGTATGCCCGATAGATCTACCCGTTGTTGATTGGAGATTTGAAAAAGATATTAAAAAAAAACAATTGCTTAATTATAGTATTGATTTTGGGGTCTGTATATTTTGTGGTAATTGTGTCGAGTATTGTCCAACAAACTGTTTATCAATGACTGAAGAATATGAACTTTCTACTTCTGATCGTCACGAATTGAATTATAATCAAATTGCTTTGGGTCGGTTACCAATGTCAATAATTGGAGATTACACAATTCAAACAGTTATGAATTCGACTCAAATCAAAATAGACAAAGATAAACCCTTTGATTCAAGAACGATTACCAATTACTAAGATTTTGTTTTGATATAAAAGACCCAAGCTTTTTTTATTTTGTTTGGTCAGTAACTACAAATAATAACTAATAATTATTGATTGTTGAGAATTATTCTTTGATTTAAACTGAGAATATATTTTTCGTGATGATTTCGAAATATACAATCCCCATTACTCTTTTCTCGATAATTTTATCTATATCTACATTAATCCATATAAAAAAGTTTTAATTCAATTAGGAATGTATCATATACAATAAAAAAAGGGGGTTACCCCTTTTCCTTTCCTGGACCATTCAGTAAGGTCATGAAATATTTCGACTTATTTATTAATTTATCATTTTAATAATGGATTTACCTGGACCAATACATGATATTCTTGTAGTATTTTTTGGATCAGTTCTTGTATTAGGAGGTCTGGGAGTAGTATTACTTACCAATCCCATTTATTCTGCCTTTTCATTAGGATTGGTTCTTGTTTGTATATCCTTATTCTATATTCTATCGAATTCCTATTTTGTAGCTGCCGCACAGCTCCTTATTTATGTTGGAGCCATAAATGTCTTAATCATATTTGCTGTAATGTTCATGAATGGTTCAGAATATTCCAATGATTCCTATTTTTGGACCATTGGAGATGGGGTCACTTCACTGGTTTGTACAAGTATTCTTTTTTCACTAATTACTATTATCCCAGATACGTCATGGTACGGAATTTTTTGGACTACAAGATCAAGCCAGATTATAGAACAGGACCTAATAAGTAACATTCAACAAATTGGGATTCATTTATCAACAGATTTTTATCTTCCGTTTGAACTCATTTCCATAATTCTTTTAGTTTCCTTGATAGGTGCAATTACTATGGCTCGTCAATAATAAATACTTAGAATTAAATTCTAAGATTTATAAATTCTAAATAAATAAAATAAATGGAAGGGTTTAAGGTTTTTATAAGGTTTTTAATTAAACCTATCTATTGCAAATACCTTCTTTTATTCTGTAATCGTTCTATTCTAATCAATCGAATCGGTTGAATTGTTGTTCATATTGAAATGAATCGAGATTGATAAGGAGTTAGTCAATGATGTTCGAGCATGTACTTTTTTTGAGTGTCTATTTATTCTCTATCGGTATCTATGGATTGATCACAAGTCGAAAGATGGTTAGAGCACTTATGTGTCTTGAGCTTATACTCAATTCGGTTAATATCAATCTCGTAACATTTTCTGATATATTTGATAGTCGCCAATTAAAAGGCGACATTTTCTCAATCTTTGTTATAGCTGTTGCGGCTGCTGAAGCAGCTATTGGGCTAGCTATTGTTTCATCAATCCATCGTAACAGAAAATCAACTCGTATCAATCAATCGAATTTGTTGAATAATTAGTTATGATCATAAGATACATAATATCACATGGAATATTAATCTATTAGATATTCTATTATATTTTATTATATCATTTTATTATAATTATTAATTTATTATATAATATATTATATAATATATTATATAATATACTTATTTATATTKTATWTTTATTTTTTATTTTATTATAATTTTATTATTTTATTTTATTATTATTATTATTATTATTATTATTATTATTATTATAAATATATATATATTTAGTATTGAATTAATTTACTATTGACCAATTTGTTGGTCAATTTGAATTCACATGTGCAACTCGCATGATCATGGTTGTTGAAAGAGAAATCAAAGTCTCTTGGACTTTTCTCATGAACAGATTTAGAAATATATTGATTCTTAAAATTTTTATAAACCACTGCTTCGTCTGGTGTCTACAATATAAATGTATGATTCATTTACTACTAATTTTATTTTACCAGATCGAAAATTTTTTATGCTCAAAACTGGAATTTATAGATCCAATGTCACATTCAGTAAAAATTTATGATACATGTATAGGGTGTACTCAATGTGTACGAGCCTGCCCCACAGATGTATTGGAAATGATACCTTGGGACGGATGTAAAGCTAAACAAATTGCTTCCGCACCAAGAACCGAGGACTGTGTAGGTTGTAAGAGATGTGAATCCGCCTGCCCAACAGATTTTTTGAGTGTCCGTGTTTATTTATGGCATGAAACAACTCGCAGCATGGGTCTATCTTATTGATACGTTACAAAAAACTCCACTTGAATCATTTGATTCCTCTTTACCGACAAAAGCCCGTACTCGATAAAATTTATTATTTCGAGCACGGGCTTTTCTGGTCAAAACATATCTTGTCTTTATCACGAGTTATTTTCCTTGGTTAACAATACTTGTTGTTTTGCCGATATTCGCGGGTTCCTCAATTTTCTTTTTTCCTCATAGAGGAAATAAGATGTTTAGATGGTATACTATTTGTATATGTTTATTAGAACTCCTTCTAACAACCTATGCATTCTGTTATCATTTCCAATTGGACGATCCATTAATCCAATTGGAGGAAGATTATAAATGGATAGATATTTTTGATTTTCACTGGAGACTGGGAATCGATGGACTTTCCATAGGACCCATTTTACTGACAGGATTTATCACTACTTTAGCTACTTTAGCGGCTTGGCCAGTTACGCGAAATTCGCGATTGTTCTATTTCCTGATGTTAGCAATGTACAGTGGTCAAATAGGATTATTTTCTTCTCGAGACCTTTTACTTTTTTTCATCATGTGGGAGTTAGAATTAATTCCTGTTTACTTACTTTTATCCATGTGGGGAGGAAAAAAACGTCTCTACTCGGCTACAAAGTTTATTTTGTACACAGCAGGGGGTTCCATTTTTCTCTTAATAGGAGTTCTAGGTATGGGTTTATATGGTTCCAATGAACCAACATTAGATTTTGAAAGATTAACTAATCAATCATATCCTTTGGCATTGGAAATAATATTATATTTTGGTTTCTTTATTGCTTATGCTGTCAAATCGCCGATTATACCCCTGCATACATGGTTACCAAATACACATGGAGAAGCACATTACAGTACATGTATGCTTCTAGCTGGAATCTTATTAAAAATGGGGGCATATGGATTGATTCGGATCAATATGGAATTATTACCCCACGCTCATTCTATATTTTCTCCCTGGTTGGTAATAGTTGGAACGATGCAAATAATCTATGCAGCTTTAATTTCTCTCGGTCAACGCAATTTTAAAAAGAGAATAGCCTATTCCTCTGTATCTCACATGGGTTTTACAATTATAGGAATTGGTTCTATAACCGACATGGGACTCAATGGAGCCATTTTACAAATACTCTCTCATGGATTTATTGGTGCTGCACTTTTTTTCTTGGCGGGAACGAGTTGTGATAGAATACGTCTTGTTTATCTCGACGAAATGGGAGGGATATCTATCACAATGCCAAAAATATTTATCATGTTCAGTAGTTTCTCGATGGCTTCTCTTGCATTGCCAGGAATGAGTGGTTTTGTTGCGGAATCAGTAGTATTTTTTGGAATAATTACTAGTCCAAAATATCTTTTAATGCCAAAAATACTAATTACTTTTGTAATGGCAATTGGAGTGATATTAACTCCTATTTATTTATTATCTATGTCACGTCAGATGTTCTATGGATACAAGCTATTCAATGTTCCACACTCTAATTTTTTTGATTCTGGACCACGAGAACTATTTGTTTCAATTTGTATCTTTCTACCCGTAATAGGGATTGGTATTTATCCTGATTTCGTTCTCTCGTTATCAGTTGACAGGGTACAAGCTATCCTATCTAATTACTTTTATAGATAGTGTTTCATTAATGAGACAAAAAGTCTTATAATTCTTTAATTTTAAGATTTTTTTTTAAATCGTTCGCTGTACAATGCAAAAAGATAAAGTGAATTAGAATTGTAATGAGATGCATTTCGAGTTTTTGTTTTGACAAACTGTCAAAACAAAAACTCGAACAAGCAAACTTTCGTTATATATGGGACGATATTCTTATGTATTTTTCATGTAGCTTATTCAATTAGATGTTAATGTGAATGAACCATAACTATGTAAACCTATTCCTAATAGATTGACCCCAAAATAGCATATCCAAATTATAAAAAATCCTATAGAAGCTATAAGTGCCGAATTCGTACCTTGTAAACTTTGATTTGTTCTAGTATGTGAATAAATCGCGAATATGGTCCAAGTAATAAATGCCCAAGTTTCCTTCGGGTCCCAACTCCAATAAGATCCCCATGCTTCATTAGCCCATACTGCTCCACAAAGAATGCCTATGGTTAAAAAGGTAAACCCTAAACTAATCATACGATAACTCCAATAATCCAAACGCTGAGTCAATTGATATTTGTAATAATTTCGAAATGAAAGAAAAGAAGTGTTTTTAAAAACGCTTCTTTTTTCATTCAAGTATTTAATCTCACCAAAGAAAAATGATCTAATTAAGAAATTATTGCTTTTACAAAAAAAATTGATGTTGTTTCGAAATGTAATGACTAGAAGAGCGATTGATAATAACGATCCGCATAAAAGAGCTGCATAGCTCAATAACATCATACTTACGTGCATCATTAACCACTGAGATTGTAGAGCAGGTACTAATATTGTGGATTGATGCATTTCAGTTGAAAGACCCGACGTAGCGAAGCCTTGAGTAAAAATAGTACTTGGGGTAGTTATTGTGCTTAAATCATTTTTATGGTTCAATTTCTTGGAAATTATATGAATAATAAAGAAACTACATGAAAGGAAGATTAATGACTCGTATAAATTACTTAACGGAAAATGTCCTGAAGAAATCCAACGAGAAACTAATAATCCTGTTATAGAGAAAAAGGTGGCTATCATCCCTTTTTCCGATGAATCACGTAATCCTACGATTTCGTAGACTAATAAGTTCATGAAATGAATTGTAATCACAATTGAAATGATCGAAAAAGAGATATGAGTTAATATATGTTCTAAAGTCACAAATATCATAAAAAAGGGTGTCCCATTACAGAATTGAAATCGGAAATTGAATACATTATAGGATACATTGTGTCTCTTTTATAGGATGCCGCCACTCGGACTCGAACCGAGATGCTCTAGCACTGCTTCCTAAGAGCAGCGTGTCTACCGATTTCACCATGGCGGCTTACTTGAAATAATAATATTCATTTCATGTTGAATCGTCAAGAATCAAGGATTCAATATAGTTTAGGAAACATTAGAATCGATGAAAAAAGACTCGTTTAAATTCATATTTGAATCTTCAATAAAATAATCCTTAGATAATCCTTAGTTAGTACCGTCCTAGGTTCAGTTTTAACAATCAACTTTCACGTACTATAAACTAAGTTCCCCCGATACAGTTGAAATTTCGATAGTTTTGCTCTCAGTAGAGGTATAGAATTAAGAATTGTCCTTTTTCTTTCTATTTTTTTGATGATTTTTTTTCATTTATCCGATTTCATCGGATAAATGAAAAAGATTGATTTTTTTTTTTCATTGAAAAAAAAAATCAAATAACTAAGATCTCATATGTATTACAATTTCATCACTAAATCCATTTGGAATTTTTCTAACGATTCCGATACTTTAGTATCATTAAGTATTAATACTCTTCATTGTGTATATGTATATAATATAAATAAGATAACATTTACCAAACCAATTAAGTTTTAGGTTAGGCATATAACAAAATAAAAGAGTTTAAATTTCTATGACAATTGTACCATTCACAATAGAAAATCTTAATCCTATTTTTCTATTGTGAAAAGTTAATGGATAGGGAAAAAATACTATTCTTAATAAGAACCCAATATACAGAAAACTCTTATTCTACATACCACAGCAGCTAGTTCTAACTAATATTGAGTAGTTCAATACATTAATTAATGTGAATCGTTCATCTTAAAAAATTTTCAGTTCTTCGGGCTATGTCAATTCCAATTATCCCAAGACTTTATTATTTGTTTGTCGCACAAAAAAACTTTTTGAATGTCCGGTAGAAACCGATTTCGCTAAAGAAAAAGCTTTTACTGCAGTTAAATATCCTTTTTTCTTCCAAATATTCCTACGAATATGTTTTTTTGACATAGAAATACATTTTTTTGGAACTGCCATTCAAAAAAGGGTTACTCATTTTTATTTATCGTTGTATGTGAAAGACATGTATTGTTCGGAATAGATCGTTTTTTTTAATCATTATCTATACTTTATTCTGTGAATAATAGTTTTTTTTAACTTTCAACATTTAACATAAAAAAACAAATAACATAAAATATTTTTTCATTATTTTTGTTTATTGTTCTTTTCGAAAGAGATAAGAATTGGTGAATCGGAAACAATTATTAATTATAAAAAAAAATCTCAATTTGTTTGTTTTCTTATGGAACATACATATCAATATGCATGGATAATACCTTTTCTTCCACTTACAGTTACTATGTCAATAGGATTTGGACTTATACTTATTCCGACAGCAACAAAAAATATTCGTCGTATATGGGTTTTTCCTAGTATTTTTCTGTTAAGTATAGCTATGGGATTTTCGGCCAATCTGTCTATTCAACAAATAAATGGAAGTTTTATTTATCAATATCTATGGTCTTGGACCATAGATATTGATTTTTCCTTAGAGTTTGGATATTTGATCGATCCACTTACTTCTATTATGTCAATACTAATTACTACTGTTGGAGTCATGATTCTTATTTATAGTGACAATTATATGTCTCACGACCAAGGATATTTGAGATTTTTTGCTTATATGAGTTTTTCCAATACTTCCATGTTGGGATTAGTTACTAGTTCTAATTTGATACAAATTCATATTTTTTGGGAACTAGTGGGAATGTGTTCATATTTATTAATAGGGTTTTGGTTCACACGACCGATTGCCGCAAGTGCTTGTCAAAAAGCTTTTGTAACTAATCGTGTAGGAGATTTTGGTTTATTATTAGGAATCTTAGGTCTTTATTGGATAACAGGTAGTTTGGAATTTCGGGATTTGTTCGAAATAGCTAATAACTTGATCCATAATAATGGGGTCAGTTCCTTATTTGCTACTTTGTGTGCCTCTTTATTATTTGTCGGTGCAGTTGCTAAATCTGCACAATTCCCCCTCCACGTATGGTTACCTGATGCCATGGAAGGACCTACTCCTATCTCGGCCCTTATACACGCTGCTACTATGGTAGCAGCAGGAATTTTTCTTGTAGCTCGGCTTATTCCTCTTTTCATAGACATACCTTATATAATGAATTTCATTTCTTTAACAGGTGTAATAACAGTACTATTAGGAGCTACTTTTTCTCTTGCTCAAAGAGACATTAAAAGAAGTTTAGCCTATTCTACAATGTCTCAATTAGGTTATATTATGTTAGCTCTAGGTATAGGTTCTTATCGAGCGGCTTTATTCCATTTGATCACTCATGCCTATTCTAAAGCTTTATTGTTTTTGGGATCTGGATCTATTATTCATTCAATGGAACCTATTGTTGGATATTCACCAGAAAAAAGTCAGAATATGGTTCTTATGGGTGGTTTAACAAGATATGTTCCAATTACAAGAACTACTTTTTTATTAGGTACACTTTCTCTTTGTGGTATTCCACCTCTTGCTTGTTTTTGGTCCAAAGATGAAATTCTTAATGATACTTGGTTATATTCACCAATTTTTGCAATAATACCTTGTTTCACAATAGGATTAACCGCATTTTATATGTTTCGGGTATATTTACTTACCTTTGATGGGTATTTGCGTGTTTATTTTCAAAATCACAGTAGCACTAAAAATAATTTGTTCTATTCAATATCTCTATGGGGAAAAGAAGCACCAAAAACAGTCAATAAAAATTTACTTTTATCAACAATGAATAAAAAGGTTTACTTTTTTTCAAAAGATACATATAAAATCATTGATAATGATAAGATACGATACTTTAGTACTTACTTTGGAAAAAAATATACTTCCATGTATCCTCATGAATCAGACAATACTATGCTATTTCCTCTGCTTGTATTGGTACTATTTACTTTGTTCGTTGGATCAATAGGAATTTCTTTTGATCAAGGAGTAATGGATTTTGATATATTATCGAAATGGTTAACCCCATCCCAAAATCTTTTCCATCCAAATTCGAATTATTCTGTGAATTGGTATGAATTTTTTACAAATTCAATTTTTTCAGTAAGTATAGCCATTTTAGGATTATTCATAGCATATATTTTATATGGGTCTGTTTATTCATTTTTCCAGAATTTGGACTTAATCAATTCATTTCTAAAAGGGAGCCCTAAGAGAATTATCTTGGATCAAATAAAAAGTGTTATATACAATTGGTCATATAATCGTGGTTACATAGATATTTTTTATACTAGGGTTTTAGCCATGGGTATAAGAGGATTAACCGAGCTAACTCAGTTTTTTGATAGACATATAATTGATGGAATTACAAATGGAGTTGGCCTTACAAGTTCCCTTATAGGTGAAGGTATCAGATATATGGGGGGGGGACGAATCTCGTCTTATTTATTTTTATATTTTTTTTATGTATCAATATTTTTATTATTTTTTTTGTTCATTGGTATAAACCCAATAATTATACAGGTCTCCATGGGATAATTTTTTTGTCGTGTACAAAGACATTTTTCGTTCTATCATTTCCGAAAAAGTCGATAAACTAGGTGGATATGTAAAAGATATTTTTTTTTTCCCATTACTTGGACATGTATAAAAAAAATATTGTGACATTTCATTTCGTACAGCATTTTCAAACCGATCATTTTTTATATATCGCAATGGACAATTCCATCGTTTATAATCGAAAAGAAAAGTCACAAGAGGTTTTTCAAACCAGAAATAAGTCTTTTCATTTTTCTCTTCTTTAAGTCTTCCCAATTCCCAATTATCTTGATACCTATCAAGATAAGAATCTTCGTAAACTGGGCTATCTTTATAGCATGTCTCTTTAAAGTGAAAGTGGAATTCCCCCTTTGTTTTTTCCTTTCCATTCACTCGGATCTCTTCCGTTTCATCTATTTTTTCCGGATCTTCCTGTTCTTCCGAACAAAGGGAAGGGTCTTCTTCGGCGGATCCCTCTTGTTCCT